AATGAAATTCATAACTGTCTCAATGTAATCTTTTCCTTCCTTTTTATTTGTATTGTCTGAATATTCAGTTAAGACCATTCTAATGCTCCTTTTCGCCATGCATAAACTGAACCAACAATTGGGATAAGTACGAAAATTAAAGCTTCTATAAATACAGATATACCCAATACATCGAAACTCATTGCCCATGGATAAAGAAAGACTGTTTCAACATCAAAAACAACAAAAACTAGAGCAAACATGTAATAGCGTATTCGGAATTGTAACCAAGCGTCCCCCATGGGTTCTATACCCGATTCATAACTAGAGAGCTTCTCTGGTCCTTTACTAATAGGCGCTAAAACTCCGGAAATAAAAAATGCTAAGATAGGAATAAGGCTTGATATTATCAGAAATACCCAGAAAATATCATATTCGTGAAGCAGAAACATAAATGAACTCCTATTAATGTGGAATAGGCTGAATTATTCCATTCGAATTGGAATTGGCAATTCATACAGAACTTCTTAGGCGAAACAAGAACTTATTTTGATCAAATTGTCTAGTTTAGAGTTTATTTGATGTGGGGCATATCTTGTTTAAAGATTTATTCAACAGAATCCCACTTACATTTTTTTTTTCACTTCTATATTAGATATGATTTTGATGTAGACATAAGATGCTCTTACACAAACAAAACTTTCTCGCTCGGTTTCTTTAATTAAATACTAATACTACTTATACTATATATATACTATATAGTTACTATATAGTAATAGTTAAGTAGTATAACTATGTTATAGTTATATAATTATTATAAGTATGTTATATATTATATAGTTATATATTAATTTCTTAATTATATATTGATATTGATTATATATGAATATGAAATCCATAGTATGAAAGTATAAAATGAAATAATAGTGATATAATGTAATGAAAATGAAAAAATTGCAGTGGTTATAGTGGTTATATAGAGGAAAATGTCTAGGGATTTCTAGTTCTAGTATTATTATATTTTATATTTCATTTCAATTTAAAGTCTTTTTTCTTTTCATAAAAATTCAGGTAGAAAATCATTGCTTCTATTGATTCGATACGAATACGTAAATAGAATATAATGCATCGAACGATCATAATATTTTATCTTTTTTCCTAAGTCCTAGATTGAATTTCTATTTTTCTGAATTGATTCAATTCGCCTTGGGTTGTGAGGAACTTTTACATATAGAAACTAATATCTTTCTATTCTATACCAAAAGAATTAGAGTGGAATAATGATTCCATTTCGTACCAATCTCGAGTATTAGTATTAAAGAAAGATAGAAAGATCTCGATTTGGAATGAACCAAAAGACTTGTTTTTTTTGTTACGACAATAACACTTAGTAAGACTAAGACTGACCAAAAATAAAAATACAAGACCAAAAAAATAATAGGTTTTAGATCCATGTGACTTAAGATTTTATTTGGTTGGGTCCGGTTGGAGTTTTTAGGCAGCATCGTGCCATGATTTTCCCTTCATAAATTAACCGATATTGGGGATACCAACAAAAAAGTGTATCACTAACTCTTTGATCATGGACAGGAAAAGAAGAAAAAGTCATATGTAATTCATCCACGAAAATGAATGAAGAAGTCTGTTCATTTTGTCCGAGATTTTACAAATACCATTTTTTTTATTGAAATGAATTATTGTTGTTTTTATTTTTGTCTTCCTATGTACTTACATCAACATGTGGTAATACTTTTATTTCTATGGACCAAGCAACCGGCCAATCCATAAACAAGTACTAATTAGGAAATAAAACCTCTACTAAATGAAAATAGAATGTCTATACTAAAACTAAAATTTTGTAGGGCTATACGGACTCGAACCGTAGACCTTCTCGGTAAAACAGATCAAACTTATTATTATCGAAATGATTCGAACTGTTTCAAAGACCCAACATGCATTTTGTTGCATTGGGCTCTTTCATTAACTGATGTAAAGATCAGTTAGTCCACCATATTTTGTCTTTCTTTTACAGGAAAAGAAGAAGATAATGAGATGGCTCCATGTGCTCTGATTCGTTATTTATATTCTTATCTCGGAGCAATACCAAAGTTTTCAAAGAAGGGGTACCTTGACTTAGGTCTGCCTCCGGCCTGGATCAACTTAAGTTAAATGGAGTCTCTACCGCTCCGCTACAAGAGTGAAATATGAGACTTCATACACCTTAAAGCTCATAGAACGAAAAGAGGTTATTTTGAGGCCCTTATACTCATTATGCCTGGCATTGAATGGACTGGGTATTAACCTTATCAACTATCAAATCGATGGCGGGTTCTATTTGGCATCTAAATTTGCACCTGAATCGTACCAAACCAAATATTTGTCAGGCTATTGTTCTCTTGTTCACTCGAATCTATGGAGTAAGACATCAATTTATCAATAATTGAAATTATGTTCATTGCATAATTGGCTCCCTTGAAAAGCGTTGGCGCACGTGTAAACGAGGTGCTCTACCTAACTGAGCTATAGCCCTTGTCATAGATATATTAACATATAGATAATTTCTTGTCAAGATGGATATTCCATAATTCCACATGATAGTTCTTTGATCCATTTACTGTTAACGGATTGGTATTGCTTAGAAATATTATTCCATCTATAATTCCCGAAGTGATGGGTCCTTTTTTGGTGATAAATGACCTACTTAACTCAGTGGTTAGAGTATTGCTTTCATACGGCGGGAGTCATTGGTTCAAATCCAATAGTAGGTAGAACCTATTAGATACCAGAGTCAACGGTATCTAATAAGTTTTTCTACCCATCTTATTCTTTTTTTTTTTGTATCAGATTAGACTTGATTGTGTTAAATTAGTAGAATCAAAATGTGGTGTATACTAAAGAACTTCTACTTTTAAAATTATAAAAAACCTCTTTTGATTAGTTTGATGTGATGTATTGACTAGTAGGAAATATTATTAATTGCCTCTACTCGTGTCCTAGCCCGTCTGAGAGCCAGATTCGCCTCAATTGCTTGTTTCTTACCCTCAGCTCTACTTAAGTTAGCTTCAGCTATTTCAAGAGTTTTTTGAGCTTCTTGCGGATCAATGTCAGTACTCATTTCCGCATCATTTCCTAAAATAGTGATCTCATTATTACCTATTCTAGCGAAACCGCCCATTAGAGCCACCGTTAACCATTGGTTGTTGAGGCGTATTCTCAAAAGACCTATATCTACAGCTGTGGCAATAGGGGCGTGGTTTGGTAATACGCCAATTTGGCCACTATTCGTAGATAAAATGATTTCTTTTACTTCCGAATCCAAAATAATTCGATTAGGAGTCAGTACACAAAGATTTAAGGTCATTTCTTCAATTTGTTCTCCACTTCTAAGTTGATAGCTTTCGCGGTAGCTTCATCGATGTTACCCACCAAATAAAAGGCCTGCTCGGGAAGACCGTCTAATTCTCCGGAAAGGATCAGTTGAAACCCCCTAATTGTTTCCGCAAGACCAACATATTTTCCTGGAGAACCAGTAAATACTTCTGCCACGAAGAAGGGTTGTGATAAGAAACGCTCAATTTTTCGTGCTCTTGCTACAGTTAAACGATCCTCTTCGGATAATTCGTCCAACCCAAGGATAGCTATAATGTCCTGAAGTTCTTTGTAACGTTGTGAAGTTTGCTTAACTCTTTGCGCAGTTTCGTAATGTTCCTCGCCAACGATCCGAGGTTGTAACATAGTTGACGTAGAATCTAAAGGATCTACTGCTGGATAAATACCTTTGGCGGCTAATCCCCTGGATAGTACGGTAGTAGCATCTAAATGTGCAAATGTCGTGGCAGGAGCAGGGTCGGTCAAATCATCCGCAGGTACATAAACTGCTTGGATCGAAGTTATGGATCCCTCTTTTGTAGAAGTAATTCTTTCTTGCAAAGAACCCATTTCTGTACTAAGGGTAGGTTGATAACCCACTGCGGAAGGCATTCTCCCCAATAAGGCGGATACTTCTGATCCTGCTTGGACGAAACGAAAGATATTGTCGATGAATAGAAGCACGTCTTGTTCATTAACATCCCGGAAATATTCCGCCATGGTTAGGGCAGTCAAACCAACTCTCATACGAGCTCCCGGCGGTTCATTCATTTGACCATAGACTAGAGCTACTTTCGATTCTGCAATATTTTTTTCATTAATTACTCCGGATTCTTTCATTTCCATGTAGAGATCATTTCCTTCACGAGTACGTTCGCCTACTCCGCCAAATACGGATACGCCCCCATGAGCTTTGGCAATGTTGTTGATCAATTCCATGATGAGTACTGTTTTACCTACTCCAGCTCCCCCAAATAGACCGATTTTTCCTCCACGACGATAGGGAGCTAAAAGATCCACTACTTTAATTCCTGTTTCAAAGATTGATAATTTTGTATCTAACTGTATAAAGGCAGGCGCAGATCTATGAATAGGAGATGTTGTGCGAGTATCTACAGGACCTAAATCATCAACAGGCTCTCCAAGAACGTTGAAAATTCGTCCGAGAGTAGCTCCGCCGACTGGAACACTTAGAGGAGCTCCCGTGTCAATCACTTCCATCCCTCTCGTCAGACCATCCGTAGCACTCATAGCGACAGCTCTAACTCTATTATTTCCTAATAATTGTTGTACCTCACAAGTCACATTAATTTTCTGACCGACAGTATCTTGGCTCGTAACTACCAAAGCGTTATAAATATTAGGCATCTTGCCCGGGGGAAAAAGGACATCCAGTACTGGGCCAATAATTTGATCGATACGACCTAGGTTTTTTTCTTCAAGTGTGGAAACCACCGGACCAGAAGTAGTAGGATTGATTCTCATAATCATAATAAAGTGAAATATGTCGAAATTTTGTAAAAGTACCAAATCAAAAAAAAAATGTCCGATAGCAAGTTGATCGGTTAATTCAATAAGAAATAAATGGAGTTAGCATTCGATTTAGTTGGTACCGCCCAACCGAATCCAATTCAATTGTTTACTCATTGAGT